TAAAATGCCTAAGGATTTATAGTATATTCTACTGAAATGAAATTAAAGTATTTCATTTTTTTTTCATAAAAATTAAGGTGGAAGATCATTGCTTCTATTGATTCGATACGAATTACGAATATGGAAACATAATCTAATGCATCGAACGATTATATTTTCTCTCCTTTCCTTGTCCTAGATTGAATTTCTATTTGGGGTTAGGTTTCGCTACAATCAAAAGGTTTGTTTTACAGGAAACCCACGCTACACAATGAAAGATACCATAGAGTGATAATGGTATAATCGACCGAATCACAAATGATCCACACTACGGATAAGTAATGTAAGGTTGATTTAGTACCAATTCATTATCTCTGAAACAATCAATTGGTATTGTTTTCAAAAAAAAGTGATTAGTAAAAAAAAAAAAGAAAGAATAGGGATTAGATACATGTTTCTTAGGATTCAATTTGGTTGGGTCAGGTTGGAGTTTTTCGGCAGGATCATGTTATGATTTTCATTTCATAAATTAACGGATATTGGGTATACCAACAAAAAGTGTATCACTTTTTATTTATTGAAATCAATTATTGTTTTTATTTTCGTGTTCCTATGCACTTACATGAATAAGTGGTAATGCTTTCATTACTATGGACCAGCCAACCGTCTAGTCCATAAACAAGTACTAATGAGGAAATAAACCCTATACGAAAATAAAATAAAATGTATTAGGGCTATACGGACTCGAACCGTAGACCTTCTCGGTAAAACAGATCAAACTGATCATTATCGAAATGATTCGAACTGTTTCAAAGACCCAACATGCATTTTTTTTGCATTGGGCTTTTTCATTAACTGCTGTAAAGATCAGTTAGTCCACCCTATTTTGTCTTTCCTTTACAGGAAAGATAATGAGATGGCTCCATTTGCTCTGATTCATTATTTTCTGATCTAGGAGCAATACCAAAGTGTTTCAAAGGAGGGGTATCTTGACTTAGGTCTGCCTCCGGCCTAGATCAACTTAAGTTAAATGGAGTCTCTACCGCTCCGCTGCAAGAGTTAAATATGAGACTTCATACACCTTAAAGTTCATAGAACGAAAAGAGGTTATTTTGAGGCCCTTATACTCATTATGCCTGGCATTGAACGGACTGGGTATTAACCTTATCAACGATCAAATCGATGGGGGGTTCTATTTGGCACCTGAATTCGCACCCGAATCGTACCGAACCAAATATTTGTCAGGCTATTGTTCTCTTGTTCCTTCGAATCTATGGAGTAAGACATCGATTTCTCAATAAGATGAATTAGGATCATTGCATAATTGGCTCCCTTGAAAAGCGTTGGCGCACGTGTAAACGAGGTGCTCTACCTAACTGAGCTATAGCCCTTGTCATATATATATATATTAACATATCTACAATTTCTTGTCAAGATAAGATGGATATGGATATTCCATGATCCCACATCATAGTTCTTTGATATGTTTACTGTTAACGGATTGATATTGCTTGGAAATAATATTCCATCTATAATTCCCGAAGTGATGGGTCCTTTTTTGGTGATAAATGACCTACTTAACTCAGTGGTTAGAGTATTGCTTTCATACGGCGGGAGTCATTGGTTCAAATCCAATAGTAGGTAAAACTTATTAGATACCGGAGTCAATGGTATCTAATAAGTTTTTCTACCCATCGTCTTTTTGTTGTATCAGATTAGACTTGATTGTGTTCAATTAGTGGAACTAAAATGTGGTGTATAATAAAGAACTTCTACTTTTAAAAAACTTCTTTTGGTTATTTTGATGTATTGACTAGTTGGAAATAGCATTGATAGCCTCTACTCGTGTCTTAGCCCGTCTGAGAGCTAGATTCGCCTCAATTGCTTGTTTCTTACCCTCAGCTTTACTTAAATTAGCTTCCGCTATTTCAAGAGTTTTTTGAGCTTCTTGCGGATCGATGTCAGTACTCATCTCCGCATCATTTCCTAAAATAGTGATCTCATTATTACCTATTCTAGCAAAACCGCCCATTAGAGCCACCGTTAACCATTGGTCGTTGAGGCGTATTCTCAAAAGACCTATATCTACAGCCGTGGCAATAGGGGCGTGGTTTGGTAATACGCCAATTTGGCCACTATTAGTAGATAAAATGATTTCTTTCACTTCTGAATCCAAAATAATTCGATTAGGAGTCAGTACACAAAGATTTAAAGTCATTTCTTCAATTTGCTCTCTACTTCTAAGTTCATAGCTTTCGCGGTAGCTTCATCGATGTTACCCACTAAATAAAAGGCCTGCTCGGGAAGACCATCTAATTCTCCGGAAAGAATCAGTTGAAACCCCCTAATTGTTTCTGCGAGACCAACATATTTTCCTGGAGAACCAGTAAATACTTCTGCCACGAAGAAGGGTTGTGATAAGAAACGCTCCATTTTTCGCGCTCTTGCTACAGTTAAACGATCCTCTTCGGATAATTCGTCCAATCCAAGGATAGCTATAATGTCCTGAAGTTCTTTATAA